CTCAAAATGGAATCTGTTCCAAACATATATGCCATGGTTCTTTACTTCGACAGGGTGCAAATATCTAAATTTCACCCTTTTAGATACTTTTTCACCGATAATACTCATACGAAGTATCCGTCAAAAATTTGTATCCACTTTTCATGGTATTAGGCGGAAAAAATGGTGGTCGATTTTTCCATTGTGGAAGAATCGGATGAGTCAGATTTCGAGGAAGTGTTTACAGAATCTTCTTCTGTCCGAAGAAATGATTCATCGAAATCATGAGTCGCCCGTTCCATTGATATGGACACATCTGAGATCACCAAATGCTCAGGAGTTCCTCTATTCAATCCTTTTCCTTCTTCTTGTTGCTGGATATCTCGTTTGTACACATCTTCTCTTTGTTTCCCGAGCCTCTAGTAAGTTACAGACAGAGTTAGAAAAGATCAAATCTTTGATGATTCCATCATACGCGATTGAGTTGCAAAAACTTCTGGATGGGTATCCTACATCTCAACTGAATTCTTTCTGGTTAAAGAATCTCTTTTTAGTTGCTCTGGAACAATTCAGTATTCTACCAAATCCCATCAATCGAATCACTTTTTCGAGAAATACGAAACATCTAAGTCGTACAAGTAAAGAGATCTATTCATTGATAATAAAAATAAAAAACGCGAACGGTGATTTTTTTTCTGATAAAATAGAATCTTGGTCACTCATGAACGTTGATTGGATTGATGATAAAACAGAATCCTGGTTGTTTGAGAACAGTAATTGGATTGATGCTGATGAGGAAGAAAAACAATTCATGGTTCATTTCTCCACCTTAACGACAAAAAAAGGGATTGATCAAATTCTATTGAGTCTGACTCATACTCATAGTGATCATTTATCAAAAAATGACTCTGGTTATCAAATGATTGAACAACCGGGATCAATTTACTTACGATACTTAGTTGACATTCATAAAAAGTATCTAATGAATTATGAGTTCAATAGATCCTGTTTAGCAGAAAGACGGATCTTCCTTGCTCATTATCAGACAATCACTTATTCACAAACGACTAATAGTTCTCATTTCCCATCTCATGCAAGACCAAGACCCTTTTCGCTCCGCTCAGCCCTATCCCTTTCTAGGAATATTTTAGTGATAGGTTCTAAAGGACTTGGACGATCCTATTTGGTCAAATACCTAGCGACAAACTCCTATTTTCCTTTCATTATGTTATTTACGGACGAGTTCCGGAATGACGAGCCTAAACAGTTTTTTATTGAAGAGGATGATTTGGATGAGATTGAGGACGATAGCAACACTACGGATGATGACGATTTTGATGATGACGATTTTGATGATATTGGCGATATCGATGCTGACTTTGGTTTTGATATGGAGCTGTGGATAACTATGATGGAAGCGCGAGCTGCATATACGGCGCCGGAAATAGAAACGGTCCCATTTAATACCACCTTTCAATTAGAATTAGTTCGATTAGAATTCGCAAAAGCAATGTCCCATTGCATAATATGGATTCCAAACATTCATGATCTGTCTGTGAATGAGTCGAATTACTTATCCCTCGGTCTATTAGAGAACTATCTCTACAGAGATTGTGAAAGAGGTTCCACTAGAAATTTTCTTGTTATTGCTTCGACTCATATTCCCAAAAAAGTGGATCCCGGTCTAATAGCTCCGAATAAATTCAATACATGCATTAAGATGCGAAGGCCTCTTATTCCACAACGGCGAAAGCACTTTTTCATTCTTTCATATAGTAGGGGATTTCACTTGGAAAAGAAAATGTTCCATACTAACGGATTCGGGTCCATAACCATGGATCCCTGTGCACGAGATCTTGTAGCACTTACCAATGAGGCCATATCAATTAGTCTTGCACAGAAGAAATCAATTATAGACACTAATACAATTAGATCAGCTCTTCATAGACAATTTTGGGAGTTTCGATACCGGGTAAGATCGGTTAGGGATCATGGGATCATTTTCTATCAGATAGGAAGGGCTGTTGCACAAAATGTACTTCTAAGTAATTGCCTAAGTAATTGCCCCATAGATCCTATATCTATCTTTCTAAAGACAAACTTCAGTGCGGCAGGGGATTCTTATTTGTCCAAATGGTACTTCGAACTTGGAATGAGCATGAAGAGATTAACGATACTTCTTTATCTTTTGAGTTGTTCTGCCGGATCGGTCGCTCAAGATATTTGGTCTCCACTCGGACCCGATGATCCAAATGCAAATGGGCTCGCCGCTTCTTATAAATTCGCTGAGGATGATTCTGATCTAGTTAACGGCCTATTAGAAGTAGAAGTCGCTCTGGTGGGATCCTCACGGACAGAAAAAGATTGCAGTCAGTTTGATAATGATCGAGTGACATTGCTTCTTCGGTCCGAACCAAGGAATCCGTTATATATGATGCAAAATGGATCTTGTTCTATCATTGATCAGAAATTTCTCTATGAAAAAGAAGGCGAATCGGGGTTTGAAGAAAAAGGCGAATGG